CTATTGTTACAAACATACGATTCATGGAGAGATCAAAAAATAAATTGGTCTCTCTTTCAAGGAGGGAAAGAACGACATTCTCTATACCGGATCTATAACAGATTGAAATAAACAAATCCTATTTGGGGCAAATTGATAATGAAATTGAATTCTAATGAAAAAATAAGAAAATAAGATATAAAATACGAAAATAAGATATTCGGGATAGGGAATAAACTAAACAAACTATGGATAAATCCAAGCGACCTTTTCTTAAATCCAAGCGATCTTTTCGTAGGCGTTTGCCCCCGATTGAATCGGGGGATCGAATTGATTATAGAAACATGAGCTTAATTAGCCGATTTATTAGTGAACAAGGAAAAATATTATCTAGACGAGTGAATAGATTGACCTTGAAACAACAACGATTAATTACTCTTGCGATAAAACAAGCTCGTATTTTATCTTTGTTACCCTTTAAAAGGAAAGGATTTCAAATAAGCGAGTCGACCGCTAGAACTAATGCTTTGAAAGCTAGAAATCAAAATAAAGATCAAAAGAAAGAAAAATTCCAAATAAATAAAAAAAAGAAATAGGCTTACTTCACTTGAATCATAATTCGAATCCGAACTCAAATGCGGATTGGTGTTTTGCTCGAAAAATCCGTGAATCTATATTTGATTATCGTGTCATAAGAAAAAAATGAATCAGAAATCTTTTTAGATTGAACGTGTTTTACTATTTTATCATATTTGATCATCGTAATTTCTACTCTACCTTCCCGGAGTTCATTCTCCGGGAACTCCATTGAAAATATTCCGTTGGATTCTTTACAATCTACTTTTTTTATTTATATGATCTCGTTCGAAATCATATAAAGACATTTCCTATTTGATATAGCTATTTGCGCAAGTATTTTACGGTTAAGAAGCAATTGGTTCTTGTACAGATCGTGTATGAATTTACTATAACTATAGGATACTCCTCTTTCGCGAATTACTGCGTTTATCCGAGTGATCCACAACCGACGAAAATCTCTCTTTTGCCTATCCCTATCCCGATGAGCTGAAACCAAAGCTCTTTTTTCCTGTTGAGTCATAGTTCGAGTAAGCCTTGAATGAGCCCCTCGAAAACTTGATGCAAAGAAATGCATTTTTGTTCGGCGTCTCCGAGCTATATATCCCCGTTTAATTCTGGTCATGGAATAAATGAAACTTTTTCGAATAACTCATTTTTTCTTTCTTTCAGCTATTCTTTTATTTACTCTGTCTTCTATTACTATACTAACAAAACGGATTTCTCCAATGTATAAAATAAAAATTCCAATGGCTTTTGCTACTATAACCTTCCCAACCACGATTTTTCTTTTTTTTGTTTAGGTATTTTACCACAAAACAAGAATAAGAAAGACATAAGAAATTTTATTTTCCTATGTATCAAAAAAAATAGAGTAAATAAAAAAAATAGAACTAGATAAAGAAATAGTGGGGTTCCTTCGTTTCTATGGTTACTTCTGAAACGGTGAGGTCTTCTCTATACACCGGAGCCTTTCACTTCATTTAATCAACTAATCAACGTTATTGGGAACTTGTATAGTTCACATTCTTTGGCTCTACCCATGAATTCTCCAGTAATAGGTCTTTCACAACGAGATCTACTTAATAAAGTAACGGTATTTAAGTATGAAAGTTAGCTGGGGTAGCTGGCCCTGTTAGTCCGTTCTTGCCAGAGTGGGAGCCTAATCGTTATGTTTTTTAAATAGGATTTCCTCCGCTTAATGGATAACCATTTGCTACCAATGGAGAATTTATTCTCATCTTCAATTGAGGTAATTGGATTTGCACCAATGGAAACCATAAACTTTATACACAATAGAGGGATATGATAGAGTTTAATAATGAGTGGAGTTCCTTCTTCCATTCTATCCCATTCACTCAGATACTGACCATTGATACTGGAAAAGTTCTTTTTTTTTTTTTTCTTTTGTTATGCGTCAGCTGATAATCTAAACGAGTCGCACATACACCCTAGTACATGTTCCTCGACGCTGAGGACATCCCCGAAGAGCGGGGGATTTCGTGACATTTCTGATTGGCTGTCTTGGATTTCTAATAAGTTGTTTAATAGTTGGCATGTTGAATTGTATACATAATATAATGGTCTGGTTTAGATTGATCCTAACCGACTGATGATGAATTCCTTCTATTTCCATTTAATAGAGTGTATATTCAACTCGGAGATCAAATCTAAAATCACATATTTGAACGAAATCCATATGAATACAATCCCTACAAGATCAACCCCTTAAGAACTCTTCATCATCTGAGAACTCTATATCATCAATAATTCCATAAATTCGGGCTTGTCTTGCTGAAAAGAAAACGTCTCTGTCCATGTCTCGGGATATGATCGAGGTAGGGTTGCCGGTTCTTTGTGCATAAATCTCTGCGATGCGTTCACGCAGTTTCAACGCTTCTTTCATTTCCAAGAGAAGTTCTCCTGCATGACTCTCAAAAAAAGAAGTCCTAGGTTGATGGATCATTACCCTGATGATATAACAAAATGTTCCTCTAGCTCGCATGAAAAAGCGAAGACAAACGATAGAATTGAACAACCGTACAGGCATCTTTTGGGTATTGCATACGGCTCTACAATAAAATGGACCCTGAACCCTCCCTTCCATTGAAGAAAGAGAAAAAAAAAAATAGAATCTATCAGAACCAGATGGGTAAATGATCAAATTGCCACCCTTCCTTTCGGAGAAGTTGAAAAATATTATGATGGCTCCGTTGCTTTATATAGTTCTATTTATGATTTTTTTGTCTCTAGCAATCCCAAAGTTTCTTTTTTGATCCGATCAAATAATGAAAAAATCGTGACTTACATATTCTTAAGTACCCCCTGAAAACAAAAAAGGTTTGTGACGCTGAACTGGACTCCCGATAGATAAGAAAAAATCGGAAATACCTTTGAGTTCATACTCCTCTCTCGATACATAATCGAATGTTTTTGTTTTTAAAAACAATAAAAAAAAATTGAATATCGAATTCGAAGTGCCATGCTATTATTACTTAATATTATATTGACATTCATATATTCATATAACGAAGGCATAGTCTTCTTTTTTTTTTGTCAAATAAAAACCTCATTGGCGCCAAGCGTGAGGGAATGCTGCACGTCTGGTAATTGCTCCCCCGGCCAGGATAAAAGATCCCATTGAAGCGGCTAATCCTATGCATATTGTACTGACACCTGGCCGCACAGTTTGCATCATATCATAAATAGCTACTCCAGATATTACATCTCCCCCGGGAGAGTTTATATACAAAAAAATATCCTTGGTATCATCTTCGATATTAAGATATACCAAAAGACCAACAATTTGATTCGCGATCTCACTATCAATCTCTTGAACTAAAAACAGGAATCGTTCGCGATAAAGTCGGTTGATTAGGGGAAATTGTTTCCCTTAGGAACCGTACATGCGCCTTTTGACGCATACGGTTCAAAAAAATTGTGAAAAAGAATCAATGTATAGATTCCAGCCCCTTTCTTTTTTTTTCATAACAGGTTTTTTCTGACATCTAGCGAAAATTTCTTCGATTTTTCAATAAAGACGAACTCCGTTTTCTATTTTTCGCTTTTCTATCTATTAGAAGAAGAAGAAAAGGGGTCACTAAACTTATCGAGTTAACTTCTCATTGATGTATTGTTTCATCGAGATTTCATCCAAATTCCGATGGCATTTTCTTGTTCCTGAATGAGTTTCTTTTATTTAGGTTTCTGCTCTTCTCCGGGTAAGGATTCGCCCCATTTTGATTTGTATATATAGAACAAATGCTCCCATTACCATTTGTTTTTGTTATGACTTTATTTTTTCAATTCATGTCATACCTTCTACCAAGTAGTTCTTAAAGTTTGAGATACCTGACAAAGAGGATCTATTTCAATTTCCAAATATAGGAATCAGTTATGGTACAAGTAAAAATCATCGATATATTACCGATTGGCTTTTTTTTTAAACGGAGCCTGAATACTTCATTTTTTTAGTCCAACCAAGCCAACCATAATAGAATAGAATATAATAGTATTAAGTAATATGAATTTTCCCCCAAAAGGTTCTCATTGTTTTTCACGCTCCAAATTTTGGATGATTCCATGAATTTATCTAGGTGAAAGGGGGGCTATCTCTCTCGGGGGAGAGAACGGGGAAATCCCAAATGACTCAATATATCTGACAAGTCGCACTATATATCAATCCACGATGCATCTTCATCTCCGGGATTTCGGAAAGGTACTTTTGGAACACCAATAGGCATAAAATGAAAAGATCTCCTACTTTAAATTTAAAATTTCACTTTGATGGGGAAACGTAAAAAAAAATAGGGTTTGATTGGCTTTATATTCTAGTATTGAGTATTGGTTTTTATCGTATTTATTTTATACATAGATTCTATAGACTATAAAAATAGACTATAAAAATTCCTAAAGTCATAAAAAATGCAGAATGAATATAGTAAAATTATTACGAATAGGGCCTTCTAATGATGAATAAATGGGGACCCTTTCGCTCATAGAAAAAGGTATCAACCCCCGTTGCGTATTGGTACTTATCGAGTATAGAATAAATCTGCTTCTCTTTGTTCCTACGAACAGAATTGTTACATTATTACCAACAGAATAGAACAAATCTCAACCCTTGTTCTGAAAAAATCCGCTGAACAAGAGCAAGCGGGGTCCATAGGATAGTCATAGTATAGTCTTTTCCTCTTTTCCAACGCAATAAAGTTACACAGTGTCTATTTATCTTTGATAAAGGGGTATTTCCATGGGTTTGCCTTGGTATCGTGTTCATACCGTTGTATTGAATGATCCCGGTCGGTTGCTTTCGGTTCATATAATGCATACAGCTCTGGTTGCTGGTTGGGCTGGTTCGATGGCTCTGTATGAATTAGCGGTTTTTGATCCTTCTGACCCTGTTCTTGATCCAATGTGGAGACAGGGTATGTTCGTTATACCCT